TTCTGAATTTCGAATAGTACTCAAGATCCTCTGTTTTCGCTTATCTAATAAATCATTTAATGAAAGTAGATTATTTTTCCATTCATTTCACAGCTAGAATATCTCTTCCCGAACCAAACATGAATCTTTCGATTCATTTGGCTCTCACGCTCAATTGTTTCTTTTATCTTTTCTTTGATTGATGGGCATTCCCATATCTTTGAATGGAATGAGCCTATCCTCTCTTTTCTGTTCATATTCAAAGATATCGAAACTGATATCAGAATCTTAGGAGGACTCTTCAGACCAGACAAAAAATAAAAAATTGTCAGCAAAGTTGTTTCTTTATTTGTTCTTTATTTACAACTTATTTCCAAAAAGAAAAAAAAAAGATTTTAAAGAAGAAAGAATTCTATTCTTTCTTCTTTATATGCTATGAGAAATTAGATCAAAATTCTAATAGAATAGAAATAGAATTGAATATAATTCTGAACTTCATTACTTCATTCTAATTATTATTAGAATGAGATTTCGATTTTTTTCATCCAAAAAATTCTCTTTTTTATACAAAGAAATTTTATACAAATACAATACATAGGTCGTCGATTCGGCAGTGGATAAAAAAGGGGGGAAGATACCTATCTTTCCAGTTAATTGTTCAAATAATTTTATCCATATGAGTGTTCTACATCGGATAAATTCCCAATTATTCCTTTTTTCTTTTTATCATTTTTAAACCAATTTTGGTACTAACGTAGCGGTAGAAAGAGTACCATGCTATGCTGTGCCTGGACTTCAAACAATTTATCTTTAACCATGTAAAAGACCTCAACATTATTGGTTGATAGAGAATCAAAGTTCATTTACCAATTAGTCACGAAATGCTATGGTTCTTACATATGATTTCTGAATGAAATCCAATTCCGAAGTAATTCGTCGAGATTGTGCACCCTTTGTTCCTATTTCTGCTATAAAGAATAATCCATAAATATAAAGTGCAGCCGGTGAAATCCAACCTATTCTTGAAATACACAACTCGCACACACTCCCTTTCCAAAAAAAATCAATACACCCAGCACTACGCTTAGATTTATTGGATTTGTTGCTAAAATATCGGTATTAAACTCGAAACTCCCAGCGGATGGCCAGTGCCCCGCGGAAACAAAAGAATCGGTTATATTTTTCATATGCTTTCCCCTTATAGATAGGACTAACAAAGAACAGAGTTCTTTTTGTATCACTCCGCTTATTATTAATTTGAGAATTCTCAAATTTCTTAGTTATGGTTATGTTTTTATTCTTATTTTTTTTTTTTACATTTTTCTTCTACGATGAAATGAAACATTAAACAAAAGGATTTGCAAATAAAAGAGCTAATGCCACGACCAGTCCATAAATTGTTAAAGCTTCCATAAAAGCCAGACTAAGCAATAAAGTACCTCGTATTTTACCCTCTGCTTCTGGTTGTCTCGCAATACCTTCTACAGCTTGGCCCGCAGCAGTACCTTGACCAACCCCAGGTCCGATAGAAGCAAGCCCTACAGCCAATCCAGCAGCAATAACGGAAGCGGCAGAAATAAGTGGATTCATGGTAAGTTCCTCGCACCAAAAAGAGAAATGGTTAATGATACAACCAACCAATGAATTAGTACTTAATCTACTTCTTTTTCTACTTCTACTTTTACTATTTACTTTACTACACTTATTTTTCCTTTTTTGATCTTTATCACTAAAATCTATCGGGTCGAAGTAGCTAAAAACTCCAAATGGAATTCAGAATATTACTGAATTTTCAGAACTACTTCGATATGCCGTTTTTCCTTTCTACCTTATGTAAATAGATATGTATACGGTTTTAGTCATTGCGTTTCCTTGTTTATAAGCTATTCTATTCTTTCTCTTTCATTCAATTCACAATCACAGACAAAATAGAAAAAGGACTGATATGGGAATCCATCTAAATGCAGTGGGCTAGAAACAAAGAGATAGGGGTAATTACTATCTAACTAGTAAATAACATATACTTTTCTTCTTCCATAACGTAAATCACCTGCACTTTTTCTTCTATGAAATCGTATTCTGTAACCATTTCTGTAACCATTCTTCGAAACATACACAAGGATTTATACTCATAGGCATTACATATACGTATATGTAGTAGGATCCCCAACCCTTCTTTCTCTTCCAAATCCTACAATATCATCTATCTTTCTTCATATATACATACATGTAGCTATTTGCATTTTATTCTCCAACCCAGTGGATTATATTGAACCCCCCGCATTGCTTAAATTTGGATAAGCTTCAAAAAAGACTATTTCGAAAGTTAGTCAATGATGACCCTCCATGGATTCACCTATATAAGCCGCAGCCAGAGTTGCAAAAATAAGAGCTTGAATACCACTTGTAAATAATCCAAGAAACATGACAGGTATAGGAACTACTGAAGGCACTAAAGAAACAAGAACAACAACCACTAATTCATCAGCCAATATATTCCCGAAAAGTCGAAAACTAAGAGATAAAGGTTTTGTGAAATCTTCTAAAATATTAATTGGTAAAAGTATTGGAGTTGGTTGAATGTATTTCCCGAAATATCCCAATCCTTTTTTGCTAAGACCCGCATAGAAATATGCCACTGACGTGGGTAAAGCTAAAGCAACAGTAGTATTTATATCATTCGTGGGCGCAGCTAACTCCCCATGAGGTAACTTTATGATTTTCCAAGGTAAAAGAGCACCTGACCAGTTAGAAACAAAAATAAATAGGAACATCGTTCCAATAAATGGAACCCAAGGACCATACTCCTCTCCAATCTGAGTTTTGCTCAAGTCTTGAATAAATTCAAGGACATATTCGAAGAAATTCTGACCGTCGGTCGGAATGGTTTGTGGATTCCGAACAGCTATGATGACTGAACCTAATAAGATAGCAATTACAACCCAAGAAGTGATAAGTACTTGGGCATGAATTTGTAAACCTCCTATTTGCCAATAGAAATGTTGGCCTACTTCTACACCTGATATATCGTATAACCCTTTAAGTGTTTTAATGGAACATGGTATAACATTCATATTGTCCTCTAACAGAAATCGAACTTCAAAAAAGTAATTATTTTGATTCAACCATCTCTTTCTCAATTAATCTATGTTCATTCATGAATTGAAGTTATGAATCGTATATTTCGGATACCGAGAAATCACATAAAAAAATACCAATCATTTGATTTTTTCAATATTCTTCAATATTCAAAACATAGTTCAAACTCCAAAAGATGCAAACCAAAATAGTAACAATCAAAGAGAGTTCACCAAAAACAAACTAATCTTCTTCTTCTTAATGATAAGATTAATGATAAGATAATCAACCATTTTTTATATAACTAGAACGACCCTCACAAATTGCAGATACTAATTTGGTAAGAATCAATCGAATCGAAGCTATAGCATCATCGTTGGCCGGAATAGAAATATCTGCAAGATCTGGGTCACAATTTGTATCGATTAAACAAATCGTCGGAATACCCAAAATGACACATTCTCGAAGAACCGTATATTCTTCTTGCTGATCAACGATAATTACAATATCGGGCAATCCCGTCATATATTTGATCCCACCCAGATATGTTTGCAAGGTAGATAACTTTCTCTTCAACATTGCTGCATCTCCTTTGGGGAGACGATTGAGTTTCCCCATCTTTTGTTCTGCTCTTAAGTCCCGGAACTTCTGAAGTCTTGTTTCTGTAGTAGACCAATTCGTTAACATACCACCAAGCCATTTTTTATTAACATAATGACATCGAGCCCTTATTGCTGCTGATGCTACTAAATCCGCTGCTTTCTTTTTGGTGCCAACGATTAAGAATTTTTTTCCCCTGCTTGCTGCATCAAAAACTAAATCGCAGGCTTCTGATAAAAAACGAGCAGTTATAGTAAGATTTGTAATATGAATACCCTTACGCTTTGCAGAGATGTAAGGAGCCATTCTAGGATTCCATTTATTAGTACCATGACCAAAATGAACTCCTGCTTCCATCATTTCTTCCAAATTGATGTTCCAATATCGTCTTCCCATTTTTCCACACTTTCTCTTTTTCTTTTTTCTTTTTCAAAGAGATTCAGTACCTTGTGAAATAAATAATTGTTCCGACGGAACCTTCTACCAGGATTGACCATTGATCTACGACCCAAACCACGAATTTCATTCTTTAGTATTTTTTCTTTCATTGATTACGAAATCCATAATCGGACCAGAGAGTGAAAGTAAAAAGAATGAACCTCTTGTTAGGAATTAGTAAATTACATTACGTAAATGATTGGTCTGATGTCTCATGGAAAGTGTTTGGGGCACAAGAACAAAATAATTCTCTATGGTGTAACAAGATATCTCTCATTTCCAACTCGAATAGATTCTTACTTTTGATTTTCAAATGAATGTTTTTGTCTTGCTTTGAACGATGTACTAATTTTTTGAATCCGGTACCAACCGGTATAATCCCCCCCAGAACAACGTTCTCTTTCAGGCCTTTCAACCAATCAATACGACCTCGTAGAGCAGCTTTTGCTAAAACTCGAGCAGTTTCTTGAAAACTCGCTTCGGATATGAAACTTTGAGTATTCAGAGATGATTTCGTTATTCCCAATAAGATTGCCCGATAACAGATCGCTTCGTCCAAAACGCGCCCTGCTCGCTCTGCTCGCAACAATCCAATAAATTCCCCAGGTAAAAAAACATTAGACATTCCATCTTCTGAAACCAAAACTCTTGATGTTACTTGACGTACAATAATCTCTATATGTCTATTATGGATCTGTACCCCCTGGGATCGATAAACCTTTTGGATCTTATTAACCAAAGAGATACGACTTTGGGCTATGGTTAGTTCAGCTCCAATCAAGAATCCCCAGGGGATCCCAAGAATCCTTCGGATACGTTCGTCCCAACCTTGAACTCTTCTTTCGAGGTTCATCGATATTGAATCAATTGAACGAACTTCTAAGATTTGTTCCACTTTTGGAAGACCTTGCGTTATGTCACCAGATCTCGATTTTTCATATATAAATGTAATTAATGTATCTCCTTCATAAAAGGTTTCCCCATAATGGCCATGAACAGTTGCTCCTGGAGTGACCAAATAGGGCTTAGCTGATCTTATAACTAAAGAGTCAACATGAACAATTAAAATTTGACCAGATTTTTTTATGCGTGATCCGTATTTAAATAGACATACATTTTCACAAAGGAATTTTCCAAGGCTAATTATTGTCCATGCCTCTTCACAAGAATCGTGATGGAGAAAACACCAATTCAAATAGAATGAATTCCAAATGATGTTACTGCATGGATCGGGATTATAAATCCTACTATTTTCATCTAGGAAACAGTATTGAAATGGAAGTACTTGAAGCACTTGGAAAGTCTGTTGAAAATTCTCAAGTAAAAAATCTTTCTTTAAAAAGACTTGATTATAAGTTCTTAAATAGTAAGATGAACGAAAATCTACTATTTTAGGCACAATAGTACCTAAAGGACCCAACAAATCCCTAATTGGAGTCATGGGATCCGATTCTTTTGTCGCATTATTATATCTCGAAGTATTGAAGGGGCCAATTCGAGAACAATTGGATGATGACAAAATTAGGAAAGATTGGCATTCCTTATTTCGATTCAACAACGTACCAAGAGTTTCCTGATGTTGGGGAAATGATTGAATCTTCACCTTGGAATCAAAAGGATTGATATGGGTACGATCTAATCCATTATTGGAAATAAATCCCGAACCTGCCATATCATACCTTTTTACGGTATACGAAATAGTGGACTTTACTAACTCAATTCGGATGAAATCACGAAGCAGATCATTTGTCCTTATTTCAACAAAAGAAGCATGAACCTCTTCTTCTATAGAACTCTTTTTTTCTTGGTCCCAAGTCAATACTAAGCAAGCCCGAACTAATTGAATACTTGTGTGAGAAATTCCTCGAATTGACTTGCCATTTCCATAAAGTATATAATTGACAATTCGAAGTTGAACATTATCCTTTTCCTGCAAGAGATCCTGAGAGAAAAGTGTTGCTAAATTTATCCCATCAGCTATTTCATATGTGACTACGGGCCGAACCAAAACAAAATACTTTTTTTTGGTAGGTGTAATCCGTTGGACATAGATCCAATTTTTCAATTTTTTTGATCCTTTAGAATCTTTTTTTTCCATTCCTGGTGGTATCAAAATGCCACTGTGCCTAGATATTTTATCCACCTCTCCAGAAAAATGAATATCTCCAGAAAAGATTTTCAGTTCCATACTTTTTTTTTTTCTCTCCACTCGGACTAATCCACCTACTCGACTTCTTATATTTCTATTTAAAGCAAGTCGTGTATCTACTCCAACGATACTATTGTTCCGGACCATTATGGGCGAAGATCCGGGTAAGATATGCACTTCCTCGGGAATGAAAAAAAATCGATCTACTTTCATCTGCATTTGGTATTTCGGACTAAATTCTTTTGCTCCTCGATACTCAATCAAATCCTCTTTTTTTACGATTGAATCTACTTCGACAATCCCATATTTAGTAATTCCCGAACTACTTCTTCTGTATCGCGGATCATCAAAAGAAGCAAGAATACTATTTCTACGTAAAATACCATTTATAGGTATTTTAATCGAAATACCAAAACAGGGTATTAATTTCTTTTCTTGTTCTTTATCATATTGTAAGGGAATCACAAATCTATTTCTTCGCTTTTTTGCCAAGGAATTCTCTTGACGAATAGAAGTAGAAGGCTCTATGAGATTCCAATGACCCTTGGATATGATTCGATAAGGTTTTGAATAGCCAAGAATTTCCCTATCTTTTTTAACAAGAGTCTCCAACAATTTATGTCTTACTTGATCATTAGTCAATGAGAGATGAAAGATATATCTTTCTTCGAGAGAAAAAGAATTAGCATTCATTTGATCTTGATCCTTGTGGAGTGAAAAAGACACTATATTGGATCTGCATAGACCTCCTGCTAATATCCATAAATGACTTGTTTTTGGTAATAGATGAACATTACTATATGGATATTCGGGCGCATGATAGCCATCAGTACTCCAGTGCATTTCTCCTTCTGACTCAGAATAAATATGTTTTCGAACCCTCTCTTTAAAATGAAAAGTGGACGTTCCGGCACGAATCTCGGCAATCACTTGTTCTGATTCTACATATTGATCATTTTGAACTAAAATCAAGCTTTTTGTTGGAATTTTCACATTATGTAGAATATCTCGACTCTCAATAGTTACATACAAGTCTATAAAACATAGAAAAGCAGGATGCCCATGACGGGTACGTGTGGGATGAACCAAATCCTCATCAAATTTTATTTTTCCATTAGAGGGAGCTCGTACATGTTCGGCAGTACCACCTGTGAATACTCCGCCGGTATGAAAAGTTCTTAATGTTAGTTGAGTCCCCGGTTCCCCAATTGATTGACCCGCAATAATACCTACGGCTTCTCCCAACTCGACCAGGT